ATGGAATTCCTTTTTTGTTTTTCTTTAGATTAGTTAATCTATCTTGAAAGGTTAAAAAGGGTAGAGTAAACCTGTTTTTATTTTCTTCGAAATTAATGTCCTCTTCCTCCGCATATAGAAAAGGAATAAATAAATCAATCAAATTACGAGAAGCCTCATAAAGTGCTTCCTTAGGAGTTAAACTTCCATTTGTCCATATTTCTAGAAAAAGTATCTCTTGTTTTTCATTCCCATTCCCATAAGAATGAATACTATGATTCGCATTTCGAACAGGCATGAATACAGCATCTATAGGGTAACTTCCATCTTGAGAGTCATTTATGGGTTCCATACGATATCCGCGATCTCTCTTGATTTGTAATCCAATACACAAATCAATTGGTTCCGTCAGGTTAGCTATATGTTGTGTCGTGTCAACTATTTCTACGGAGGGTGGTAAGATGATATCTTGAGCGGTTACGTATCTAGGACCCCTTACGCAAATCGACGCGTCTCTAACTCCATAGAGATTACTTCTCAATACAATTTCTTTCAAATTTTGTAAGATTTCATGTACTGATTCCTCAATACCTACTATCGTAGAATATTCATGTGGCACCTTCTTAGATTTTGCACGTGTGATACATGTTCCTTCTATTTCTCCAAGTAAGGCCCTTCGCATGGCAATACCGATGGTATCAGCTTGACCTTTCATAAGTGGTGACAGAATGAAACGACCATAATAAAGACGCTTACTGTCTACTCTTGATTCAACACACTTCCACTGTAGTGTTCGAGTGGATCCTGCTACTTCCTCTCGAACCATACTATACTAGTATTATTATTTGATCATTTATTTCTCTTGAAATCGGTTTAATTCTTATTTCTACACACGTCTTTTTTTAGGAGGTCGACATCCATTATGTGGCATAGGTGTTACATCACGTACGAAGCTTAATAATATACCACTTCTACGAATGGCTCGTAATGCTGCATCTCTTCCGAGACCAGGACCCTTTATCATAACTTCTGCTCGTTGCATACCCTGATCAACCACTGTACGAATAGCATTTACCGCTGTGGCTTGAGCAGCATAAGGTGTTCCTCTTCTTGTGCCTTTGAATCCAGAAGTACCGGCGGAGGCCCAAGAAACTACCCGACCTCGTACATCTGTAACAGTTATAATGGTATTGTTGAAACTCGCTTGAACATGAATAACGCCTTTTGGTATTCTACGTCCATTCTTACGTGAACCAATACGCCCATTCCTACGTGAACCAATTCTTGGTATAGCTTTTGTCATATTTTATCATCTCATATTTATGAGTCAGAAATATACAAAAAGAAAAGATACGGAGATATCCATTTCATGTTAAAACAGATCCTTTACCTTATTTTTACATATATATATATTTTTTTTTGAAAGTTCCTTTTTAGAAGAATTACCCTTGTCTCTGTTTATGTTTCGGATTGGAACAAATCACTATAATTCGTCCACGCCTGCGAATCAGTCGACATTTTTCACAAATTTTACGAACGGAAGCCCTTATTTTCATATTTTTTATTCCTTACCTTAATTCTGAATCCACTTCTTGGAAGAGAATAAGTCTCTTGAATTTTTTTTTTTAACTTCGAATTGTATACCCATGGTTAAAAAAATAACCTAATCATTCGAATCTTTGTTGCGAAGTCGATAAATTATACGTCCCCTGGTTGAATCATAACGACTTACTTCAATTTTTACTCTATCTCCCGGTAGTATCCGTATAAAACTGCGGCGGATCCTCCCTGAAACATATCCTAGAATTAGATCTTCATTATCTAAACGGACCCGGAACATACCGTTGGGAAGTGATTCAGTAATTAAACCCTCATGAATCAATTTTTGTTCTTTCATTCCAGGTAACCTCCTTGAAGTATCAACTAATGGAGGAATAGTTATATAACTCACTTTTCCTCTCTATTTTACAAATAGGAAGTTAGAGATCAAATTCGGATACCAGAGGTGGAAGATTACCATATATAACACAAAATTTCTCCTCCAATTCTTTCTAGTCGAGCTTCTCGATCTGTTATTATACCTCGAGAAGTAGAAAGAATTACAATTCCCATTCCACCTAAAATCTTAGGAATTCGTTGATAGTTGGAATAAATTCGTAAGCCGGGCCGGCTGATACGCTTTAAAATGGTTCTAGTTTTATATATTCCTTTTCTGGTTTTTCTATGTCGCAGAGTTGAAACCAAGAAATATTTGTTACTCTCCTGATGTTTCCGAACGTTTTCAATAAAACCTTCTCGTAGAAGTATTTTAATAATGTTTTCGGTGATATTTGTAGATGCTATTCGAACCCTTCCTTTTTTATCCGTGTCAGCATTTCTTATAGAAGTTATTAGATCGGCAATAGTGTCCCTACCCATGACGAACTAGAATTATAGGTTCCTCCTAATTTTGATATAATCAACATGTTTCCTTTTTTTTATTTTTTTTTTTTATAAAGTATATACGTGAGACACAATCTACTAATTTGATCTATTTGATCTATTTCAGATACCCTATACTATATCATAGTCTCATCTACTACTATTTATAATACTTCGGGAGCTAATGAAACTATTTTAGTAAAATTTAACTGTCTCAATTCTCGAGCGATCGCACCAAAAACTCGAGTTCCTTTTGGATTTCCTTCTTGATCAATGACAACTGCAGCATTGTCGTCATATCGTATTATCATACCGTTTTCACGTTTGAGTTCTTTACATGTACGTACAATTACAGCTCTAATTACTTCTGATCTTTCTAGAGGCATATTGGGAACTGCTTCTTTGATTACAGCAACAATAACATCACCAATATGAGCATATCGGTGATTACCAGCTCCTATGATTCGAATACACATCAATTTTCGAGCTCCGCTGTTATCCGCTACATTCAAAAGGGTCTGAGGTTGAATCATATCATTTTTATTTCAATCTGTTATTTCAATGCAAAAGTATGAAAGAAAAAAAGAAATATTGTCCGTCCAGAAATAAATAAACCTGCGGTTGTTTTTTCATCCCCAATACCCCTTTTTTTTTTAGTTCTACATCTCTATCCTGAAATAAGAAATTGAGTTCGTATAGGCATTTTGCGCGCAGCTATTGAGATAGCTGCTCTAGCTACAGTTTCTGATACTCCACCCATTTCATAAAGTATTCGACCCCGTTTAACAACGGATACCCAATATTCAGGGGATCCCTTCCCCGAACCCATACGTGTTTCCGCGGGTCTTACTGTAACAGGTTTGTCGGGAAATATACGTACCCATATTTTTCCACCACGACGCGCATATCGTGTCATTGCTCTTCGCCCTGCTTCTATTTGTCTAGCTGTAATCCAAGCAGGTTCAAGTGCCTGAAGAGCGTATCTGCCGAAACAAATATGATTGCCTCGACAAGATATTCCTTTCATTCTTCCTCTATGCTGTTTACGAAATCTGGTTCTTTTGGGGTTATAGTCGATGGTTGTTTCTTAATTCCATCTCTACTGCAGAACCGGACATGAGAGTTTCTTCTCATCCAGCTCCTCGCGAATGAAAGGATTCAAATTCAATAAAATAATATTATAGATACACATTAATAGGTACACATTAATAGATAATACACCAAGTAATGGCTTTTATTGATATTTAATTTCTTACATAAGAAGGAAGATGTAGATACAAGATATACAATACAGCTAGACGTGTGTGTACATTTATGTATCTTTATAGATAATGTAATGTTTCTCTTTTTTATTTTTATAACATGACGAATCCTTTCCTTATTTTTTTTTTTTTTTTTACCTCTATCGAATTACGACAAAAGATTGTAATCCAATAAATAGAGGTTTCGCGGGCGAATATTTACTCTTTCCTGTTTCATTCGAAGGTTCAATTCATAACCTCTCAGAATAAATCAATTTTTTCTTGGTCCGTTCCGCCATCCCACCCAATGAATTATTAGGATTCGTTTTCAATAGAAGCCTATGCAGTCACAGGTTCTGTCGTTCCCATAGCTTCTCCATTAATGGTTAGGTCCGAACTTTGCAATGGAGCTTCCAACAAAATTCGTTCCCAAGTCAATTTCCTCAGTTTTTATTAACCTGAAGGCTCTTTATTATTTTATTCTATTTTTAATTATTTCATTTTTAAATTCTTATATTTATAATTATCTTATCAGTATTGATTATCAGTATTGATGCTTTATCACACTGCCCTTTATGACGTGATTCATAGACCATACATATTGGAATCATATATCATTGATATTTTTGTTCTTTCTTTCTATCATCCTTCCATTTATCCACATCCCTTTATTTATTTTTTTTTTTTGCTTTACAACCCATAATCAGATCTATTTTTTGTTGAAAGAATTTCAGTTGCTACAACCATATGATAGATCCACTCATTCATATAGTGACTGTTTCTTGGGATCTCGACAATACGAAGCAATAAGTTGGTTATTAGTTTATTTTATATAATTACAAAGTTTATAGCAGGGGTCAGTTTGTTTTTTTTTTTTGAATCCCAACTTGAAACTATAAAGAAAAAACTAACGAGTCACACACTAAGCATAGCAATTATACCAAATGATCAATCGAATTTATATTTAACCTTATAGAATTAGAATTGTTCATTTTTTTATTTTTAACGAAAAAAGAATGAAAGAGTTTGTCATTTTTTGTTTTATCACTGGACAGAATGGGAAGACAAGGTTGATTATTCCTCGTCTACAAATATCCAAATTTTTATACCTAATACTCCATAAATAGTTCGAATTGTATAGGAACAATGATCAATTTTAGCGCGAATTGTTTGTAGGGGAACTCTACCCTCTCTGATCCATTCAACACGTGCAATTTCTTTTCCGTCGATACGGCCTGCTATTTGCACTTGAATTCCTTTTGTATCTGTTTGTTCAGTTAATTCAATAGCTTTTTTCATTGCTTTTCGAAACGAAACTCTATTTTTTAATTGTAAAGCTATATATTCTGCAAGAATATT